TAGAAATGAGTTTTCTAGCATTTGACTACGTACCACTAAAGGATTTAATCGCAAACTTGACAGATAACCCAGAAACTCTAAATTATCTTTAGATAATTGATTTATATTGACCTTTTGCGGTTGAAACCATATGGAAAAATAACATTGCCATAAATTAACAAAAAAATATTTCCATTTATTCATCAGAAGCGGCGTATCCTTTGTTGCCAGAATGCATTTTCCGTGATATCTAACATAATGTATCAAAGGATCCTTGAGCAACCCTAGGATCGATGGAAAATTATTAACAAAGACTTTTAAAAAATGTTGTATTTTTCCATAGAATAAAATTCGCTCAAAAAGGACTTCATAAGATGTCGATCGTAAATGAGAAGACCGCTTGCGTAGAAAAAAAAAGATGGATTCGTATTCACATACATGAGAATTATATAAGAACAAGAAAAATCTTGGATTCAAAATTGATTTTTTTTTTTTATCAAAATTCTTCCAATTGCAAAACTCGTATAGACAGAACCGAAAAAAATGCAAAGAAGAGGCATCTTTTACCCGGTAACGTAGGGTTTGAACCAAGATTTCTAGATGGATGGGATAAGGTATTAGTACATCTAACACATAATTAAAATGTGATAATTTGTCTTCTAAAAAGGGAAATATTGAATGAATTGATTGTAAATTATAAGATTTTTTTAATTGTTTTCCTTCGAAAGAGGATCCTAATCTTAGGGAAAATGGAATTTCTACAATCACTGCAAATAAAACAGATATCATTTGATAATAGAAAAGATTGGTATGCCCCAAAAAGGGATTTTGGCTCAAATCCTGAGTGGGAATAATCAAACGATTCTGTTCAGACATCCGCAAAATAAAGCGTTTCACAATTAGTGAACTATATCTTTTGTCATAATCCGCATTTTCCAAGAAAATAGAGCGATTTCTATTTAATCTATTTAAACCATGATCATAAGCAAGTACATAAATATACTCCCGAAAAAAAAGTGGATATAGAAAACTCTGTTGCCGAGCCCCGTCGAACTCTAAATATCCTTGATTTTTCTCCATTTGGATTGAAATTTGATTTGAACTTAAAGTAAAGTCTTTATTTTATTGAGTTCTGAAATGACACATAGTGCGATACGGTCAAAATGAGGTATTAGACTACGAAAGCAATAGATACCTCATAAACAGGTAGACTGCTAACCGGATTCTCTATATTTAATAGGTTTCTGTTCGTTATATTATAGAATAACAAAACAAAATGATTAGAAATCCTTTATTTTTTTAACCTAATCGCTCTTTTGATTTTGGAAATATATATATTTTTTTATCAATATACTGCTTCTTTTACACATCCATCTCCAACCTAACCCAAACAGACTAGGGAAAAAATAATTAGGACTCATGAAAAAATTGATAATAACACGCAAGAAAAAAATTCCTTCCCATACCCGTATTAGGCACTAATCTATTTTTAACATTTAATTAGATCGGGTAATTTTTCAAATTACGAATGGAAGCTCGTTTCTTTTTTTTTCCTGGAATCAGGAAAACAGGGTTTTTATCCATCCATTTATATTTATTAACTCGACCCAAATTGGAATTCCTTTTTTTTTTTGTTCGCCAGCGAAAATAAGGTTGTACCGATCAGGAAAGCAAAAAAAATGTTATCTGAATTCTCCCTTGATACGACATGCTATTTTTTCCATTCATTCCTTTCAGGATCAGTCGTGGTCTTACAAACTCTACCGTAAGATCTGTACGAATCCGTTTCTTCATACAAATGTGTAAAAGATGCTAGTCGCACTTAAAAGCCGAGTACTCTACCGTTGAGTTAGCAACCCCAAAAAACAAAAAAAGAAAGTACTGCAAATATGTAGATACAACCAGAATAAAGAAAAAAAATCAAAATCCAGTCATGTGTGCGTCCGGGATAAATAGATCTATTTCTCTATGAGAGAATTATATTTGGTCGATACACTGTTGTCAATATGATTGTGAATTTTTAATATAGCGAAAAGAATAGAAAAAATAAATAAAAAAGCTTAACCCCTTGGTTTGTTAGTTCATACAATGAATGAAAACTAAGCCAGTTAGGGTAATCTCAAATCTTTTTATACTTTTTTAGACCCAAATTTTATGGCCTTTAATTTTTTATGAATAATGAATAATGAATAAATTATTCATATAATAATATATATATATTAGTTTTATTCAGAATTAATATATTATTTTTTTTTTATATACAGTATTATTTTCATAAATTTGTTTATGATTATATATATTAGTTTTATTCAGAATTAATATATTATTTTTTTTTTATATACAGTATTATTTTCATAAATTTGTTTATGATTATAAAACATATGTAGTTGATAGTAGTTGTTAGCGGGGTATTTATTAGTATTCGTACCTTAGTAGGAATACTAATAAATCGAAATTCTAAAAAAAAAATGATGGAAGCGAAAGAGGAGGAAAGAAAAGAGTAGATAAAATTTGATACCAAGCTATATATGAGTCTTTCACATCCTCTTTTTTATGTTTCATTAATTAAATTTCGTGTTATTAAGACTTAATTCCGTAAAAATCCCCGCCTTCTTTGAAATATCATGAACTGTTCTTGTTGGTTGAGCGCCTTTTTTAAGGAAATCGAGAATAGCAGGAAGGTTTAAATAAGTTTGATTAGTTATCGGATCATAAAAACCCACTTTCCGAAGATCTCTTCCTTCTCTTCGGGATCGAACATCAATTGCAACGATTCGATAAACGGCTCATTGGGATAGATGTATATGAATAATACCCCCCCCTAGAAACGTATAAGAGGCTTTGGCCTCGTACGGCTCGAGAAAAATTCAATGAGTAGAAGTTAACTCTCTGTATAAAATACACATATTAAATAGATTAATAAAAACATTAAATAAATTAGCCAGTATTGAAACCCTAAATAGTTTTTTCCATAAAAAGCATTCGTAACATTCGTACTCTCGTAACTCAAGTTAAATAACTCTCAAATATCTCAACAGAGAATCCTTAAGTACTCTTTTTTTTTGAGTAGTCTCTAACCCTTTTTTTGTTTGTCTCGTTTTTTAGAATCAATTTTGATTCTTCATTCTGATCTAGTTGTTCAAACAATTTAAAACTGGATTTCCTTGTTTCAGGATTCTTTATCCTTACTTTGAATCTTTGGGTTTAGACATTACTTCGGTGATCTTGAATCGTTTTATTAAAAAAGGGCAGCAACAAGCCCCTTTTTTTGTTTATGATTTTTTTTCTTTCTATCAAAGAATCATACAAACGCTTGATTCACGCATGATAGGCTTTTGATTCAAAGAATTTTACAATTTTAAGAAAATTTACTTTTCCATTATAAAATTGCTTGAAAGGGCTTTTTTTTTAAATATAAAAAGACTTACGAAGTTGTTCCAACTTATTGATTCGCACTAACCCTAGATCCTTACTCCCGCGAAAGGAATAAAAACTTTCTATTCTCCTCGAGCTCCATCCTGTACTCTTTTTTATATTCCAAAAAAGTGTAGCACTTTAGTAAAATAGAACACAAAATGTCGAGCCAAGAGCACCTATATTCCTATATAAAAAGTGGCGGATCAAAAAATCCACAGCAGATCATGTCCTTCAATTCAAGTCGCACGTTGCTTTCTACCACATCGTTTTAAACGAAGTTTTACCATAACATTCCTCTAGTTTGTGTAATTGATTCAATTATGGAATCATGAATAGTCATAGTTCAGTCAGTATATCGTAATCTATACTTTTTCTTTCTCTATGAATGGAATTGTGAATTTACGCGTAAAAGGTTCAGTCAGAATTCAAATGAATCCCATATTAGATTGTATATATGTAAATTCGAAATTTGAATAGAAATATATATATATATTTCTATTCAAACTCTTATAATCTAAGGTTCTACCTTATTTACCCGCATCACACACAAATAAAAAAATAAAATAGATTTTTTTGAATTCGGTTGAAATGATGAAAAATAAGTTTATTATTCTTTTCATTTCAATATTTTATATATAAAATATATTGGATTTTTAAACAGAAAGAGAAAGATGGTGTACAAAGGCAATCGAAGATTTATTCCGTAATGACTGTACTCTGGGACGGAAGGATTCGAACCTCCGAATAGCGGGACCAAAACCCGTTGCCTTACCGCTTGGCTACGCCCCATTTCAATTTTTATTCAAGACTACTAAAAGAGTAATATTGCTATTGGTTGTTCGTCAATTCAATTTCAGCTCAAATTAAATATAGATTACATTGGTGCTAGAGTTTTGACACGTGTAGATAGCAAATCAAACTGACTTTATTGATCATTACATAGAATTCAATTAAGATATTGTATGAAAATATTATTTCTTTCATTCTCATAAGAGAATGAAAGGATTTTTGATTGAGTAAGTTCAACAAAGTCTTTTTAGACTATCTTTCTTTATTTTTTCCTTATATAAAAAATATATTAATAACTCAATCAAAATTAAATTATCCACAAGAACACCAATTTTTGTTATGCTTAATATATTTAATTTGATCTGTATTTGTTTTAATTCTGCCCTTTTTTCAAGCACTTTTTTAGTCGCCAAATTGCCGGAGGCCTACGCCTTTTTGAATCCAATCGTAGATGTTATGCCCGTAATACCTCTTTTCTTTCTTCTCTTAGCCTTTGTTTGGCAAGCAGCTGTAAGTTTTCGATGAAATTCTTAATACTGTCTTAGAAAAATTCACGCTTTTTATTCTTCCCACAATTCAAAAGATCAAAAAAATCTTGACGTATGAACGAACTCTCAATTCAAACATTGAATTTTTTTGGTAGCCATACTAAATCTGGATCATTCTATTTCCTAAATTTTATCCTCTTTGCCCTAAAGGAAAGAACCTAATTAGATTCGAGCTCACAAAAAAAATATCTAGATGTTGGTATGCAAATCTGTTTGAATATGAAAGACTCGACTATTATCTTATTACAAATGACTTTCTGAAACCTTTTATTTTTTTTTATAGAAAAAATAAATAACTTGATTTTTTGGTATCAAAATTAGATATTTGGTATAAAAATAGAGAATCTATTCTCTTTTTTTTTTTTTTTTAAGTAAGATCTTGGAGATTGTGTAATGCTTACTCTCAAACTTTTTGTATACACTGTAGTTATATTCTTTGTTTCTCTCTTCATATTTGGATTCCTATCTAATGATCCAGGACGTAATCCGGGACGTGAAGAATAAAAAAGAAAGTTTTTTTATTGCTTTAGTTAATTAGTGGAAATGCTCGAATTTTATTAGTATTTTATCTATTACACATCATCAAAAGGAGAAAGGGAAAGAGAGGGATTCGAACCCTCGGTACGATTAACTCGTACAATGGATTAGCAATCCAACGCTTTAGTCCACTCAGCCATCTCTCCTAATCGAAAAGGGATACTTATTAGGTTCCATTAAAAAAAAAGGCTTAAAAAAAACCTTCTCCACTTTATTCTTTAAAAACTTTCTTTTTTTTTATAGATTATTCTTTATATTATATATATTTTTTAATTTTCTATATTTTATTATATATATATAATTTATTTTTTATTATATAAATATAGTTATCATCTATTTATATATATATAACTTTTATTATAGAACTTTCTCAGTAATTCTATTTACATAAAAAATTTAGATAAAGNTTNNATANNTTATTATATATATATAATTTATTTTTTATTATATAAATATAGTTATCATCTATTTATATATATATAACTTTTATTATAGAACTTTCTCAGTAATTCTATTTACATAAAAAATTTAGATAAAGATTAGATAAAGAAAAGGCTCGAACTCGAAAGATAAATAAATAAAACCACAATAATAAAAATAGAGAGTCCTCTTTTTATTTTGTCTCGTCCAAACACAAGTAAAAGATCTTTTTTATTTTAATAGCCTGGCCTGGTCAGTCCCCAGCCGGGCCTTTTTTTGTTAAAGTTAAAAGACTCATCCAATGGAGTTTTAGAAAAAAAAGATCTGAAATAGAAAAAAAGGGGGGAATACGCTTTACTAATTTTATTAAGTCTACGCTAGAATTTTATAATTTTTTTTTCATATTTTTTTTATTACACCCCCGATTACTTTGTAATCGACAAAAGGTCCATTTATATACAATAATTGTATTGTAGCGGGTATAGTTTAGTGGTAAAAGTGTGATTCGTTCCTTTAATCCCTTTAATAGTTAAAGGGTCTCTCGGTTTGATTCATCTTCCGATCAAAAACTTTATTTCTTAAAAGGATTTAGTCCTTTACCTTTCAATGAAAAATTCAAGGAAGATTATAGATTCTCGTAATTTGTATCCAAAGACTCTAATCAATTGTAAATTTGGATTATGAAATTCCGAAACATAATTTTTGAATTGGATGACTATTTCCAATTCAATAAGTATAACACGAGGATCCATGGATAAAGCTAGAAAAGTTTCTTTCTAATCGTAACTAAATCTTCAGTTATATTCATTGTTTGGTATAGAAAAATTGAAGCAAAATAGCTATTAAACGAGAACTTTGGTTTACTAAAGACATCGACATATTATATTGTTTTAGCTCGGTGGAAACAAAATACTTTTCCTAAGGATTCCGTTAAATAGAAATAAAGAACGAAGTAACTAGAAAGATTGTTAGAGTTCTCCTTTTCTATCTTCTAGAAGGATCATCTATAAAGCAAAATTTTCTGTGAAAGCACCCAGATGGAAAAAAAGCTAACATAGATGTTATGGGTCGAATTTTGATTTCGTTCCCGTCGTATTTTATTTGTTAATTTCGCCATACACCATAAAGGAGCCGAATGAAACCAAAGTTTCATGTTCGGTTTTGAATTAGAGACGTTAAAAATATAAAAATGATCAGTCAACGTCGACTAAAACCCTTAGCCTTCCAAGCTAACGATGCGGGTTCGATTCCCGCTACCCGCTCTAAATTATAAACTGCCCCCTCCCCTTTTTTTCTTTTATTAGAGACAATGCTATGTATTAGAATTGTCTAATAGCAATTGTGTATTGAATTCACTTCAATACACAATTGCTAAAAAGATTTCGCACCTTATTTTTTTTTTTTTACAACTGTAAAGTCAAAAAAAGCGAAAAGCGTCCATTGTCTAATGGATAGGACATAGGTCTTCTAAACCTTTGGTATAGGTTCAAATCCTATTGGACGCAATATCAATATATTTATATCTATATTGATATTTATCTATTATTTCCATTATATTATATATATATTATATAATATATTTTTATTCTATTTAGAAAAAAGATAAGAAAGAATATAGAATAAGAAATAAATTCTGAATGCTTTAAGATTTAATATTAAACAGATATTATATATATATTTCTTTCTATTATATATATATATACTTAACTTAGATATACTTCTATTTTTAGAATTATAGAATTTCTTAAAAATTAAATTCAAGAATAAAATTGACTAAAGAATAAAAAAAAAAGAATGATCCATTTACTTT